TTGATATATATATATATATATATATTTATTACATGAATATATATTTAAGTGTATGTGTACGTGTGTATGTTATTTACTAGCAGTGGTTAGGGTTTAATTTAGTAATATACTGATATGTTAGTTTTACTTATGCTTTCTGGAGAACATGGTTCAGGGTAAGTGAAAAGAAATTATAGGCTAAAATATTCAAATATTCTTACAAGATAAAATGGTTAATATTGGGTATATTATTAGTGGATTATCTTTGTAGAAAATTAGGCTGTACTGGGGAGTTACTTTATTGCGAGTGACTCAGAAAGTGGATAATTTAGGTTAGAATTTGTCATGGGTAATATATGTATATATATATAGATTAGAGTTTAGAAATATTTAGTTTTGTAACGGGTTAAGGTGGGTTTTGGTTTTTTTATTTTAAAATTAAAAATAAAATAGTGATTAATAAATTATTATGTCCCGTAACCATTGACTGAATAACACCTTAGTGGGCGGGGTGGGGGCCAAGACATTCAATTTAAGCTCGATGACAGCATAAAGTCTGGCGGAAGCACAGTCAGGTACTGCAGGACGAGCGTGGGACCAACCAGCGTACCGGCAATGCTATTTGACCTCATCTCCCCCCCGGTGAGGGGAAGGAGCCCGTCATGCATTCAGATGCCGCGATCACGGACTTAATAGCACTGTGCCATCACATATGCCTTATTTAAGAGAAACGTATCTATGATTCTTAGTAGTATGTTCCTGAGGTAGCAACCAGCTGTCCATTGGAGAACAATTATAGCCAATCTACATTATATGACTGCAAGGATTATTAATTAGCAGAGGTGGGCGGGTTGTTGGTTTCACGGAGGATGGTAGATTAAGGGACCAATTGTATTGGAGGATATCCATGCTGTAAAGGATGTTTAATGGATCTTTGGATTGGAATGTGCTATGTCCGATTAATCATGAAATGTACAAATGTACTATAAAACAATTGATGTATTGGGATGATAGTCGTGTGGGTATAGATTATATGTGCTTTTACTTGTAATGTATTATAGTACTTTAAGGTATTAAGTTCCTTGCTTGTAAGCATGGGCGGGAAAGTTTGTAATGTACGTCTTATGTTTATGTGCTATGTATGATTAAGCATGGTTAGTACTATATATTATTCATGGGGCCAAGCATTAATGCACTAAGTACATAGGGGGGGTGGTGGGTTGAATGTACTTATATATTACTTTGAGATGATGCTTTCAATAAGGTGCATGGTAGGTATTGCAGGGAATAGTTTAAATTAGAACTTCAGCTTTGGGTGTTGACGGTGGAATAAAATATTTCTTCCTTGAGATGTCTTGGGGAGCGGGAATTCTCCATCTCTGGTTTACAAGACCGGGGTAATTAAATTATACTACAAAGACAATTACCACTTAAGTAGTTTGTTTTCAATTGGAGTGAGGAGGGGGATAGTGGTAATAATAAGAAAATATAAGGTAGATGCAGTCTGGCCAATGTTAATAAAGGGGTGTTCGACTGGTTGGCCCCCAATTCATGTAAGTGTGAATAAATCAGCAACTAGGGCTCAAAATAGGCTTTGGCTGATAGGTCGAAATGCTATGCTTTGTTGTTTAGATAGATGTATTAGGGGAATAATTGCTAGGATTAGGATAGATAATAAGAGGGCTAATACACCTCCTAGTTTGTTGGGAATAGATCGTAGGATTGCGTATGCAAACAGAAAATATCATTCTGGTTTGATATGTGGTGGGGTATTTAGGGGATTAGCTGGAGTGTAGTTGTCTGGGTCTGTTAGAAGGTCCGGTGTAAATAGGGTTAGGCTTATTAGAAGAAGAAGTAGGAAGATTGAGCCTAAGATATCTTTAATTGTATAGTATGGGTGAAATGATACTTTGTCTGGGTCGGATGTCAGTCCTGATGGATTATTTGAACCTGTGTCATGCAGAAACAGGAGGTGAATAGATGCTAGGGCTGCAATGATGAAAGGTAAAATAAAGTGGAAGGTAAAGAATCGGGTTAGAGTGGCTTTATCAACGGAGAAGCCGCCTCAGATTCATTGTACTAGGTCTGGTCCGATGTATGGGATAGCTGATAGGAGGTTTGTAATTACTGTGGCTCCTCAGAAAGATATTTGACCTCATGGGAGTACATAACCCATAAATGCTGTAGCTATAGTTGTAAGTAATAAGATGATGCCAATATTTCATGTATTTAGGAAGAGAAAAGATCCGTAGTATAGGCCTCGTCCAATGTGAAGAAATAGGCATATGAAGAATAGGGAAGCACCGTTAGCATGAAGGTAGCGGACTATTCAGCCGTAGTTTACATCTCGGGTGATGTGAGCGACTGAGGAGAAAGCGGTAGAAGAGTCTGATGTATAATGTATAGCTAGGAATAGACCTGTGATGATTTGGATGATTAGGCAGATGCCTAGAAGTGAGCCGAAATTTCATCAGGACGAGATGTTAGGTGGTGTAGGAAGATCAATAAATGAGGTATTAACAATTTTTATTAGTGGATGTGTTTTGCGGGTGGCTGACATTAGAATTCTTATAGTTGAAGTACAACAATGGTTTTTCATATCATTAGTCATGGTTATAATCCATGTGGGAATAATGATATATGCTTTATTTTTATTAAGTATAATTTTGGTAATAGGGTTTATAGGTTTTTCTTCTAAGCCTTCGCCCATCTACGGGGGTTTGGTATTAATTTTTAGTGGTGCTGTAGGTTGTATAATTACATTATATTTTGGTGGGTCTTATGTAGGATTAATAGTTTTTTTAATTTATTTAGGTGGGATAATAGTTGTTTTTGGTTATACTGCAGCTATAGCAATTGATGAGCATCCTGAATCATGATTATCAAGCGTTGATATTTTATGAGCTGTGCTGTTGGGTTTAGTAATGGAGTTGACTATGGTAATTTTATTAGGTGGTGATCCTGTTAAAACAGTTGAAGGTGTAACAGTTACTATTAATTATAAGACTGTGGCAAGTTGAATGATTTATGAGGGTGAAGGTCCGGGTCTAATTCGTGAAGATCCTACGGGTGCTGCTGCTCTTTATAATTACGGAGTTTGGGTTGTTTTGGTAACGTGTTGAGCTTTATTTACAGGCATACATGTTGCGATTGAGCTTACTCGGGGTGGGGGTTAGATAGTTAGAAGTAGTGCGAAGGCTGGTGGAATAAGAAAAGATAAGAAGTAGAGTTTGATAAGGCCTTTTTGGGCGGATGTGGTTGTAGAGATTGAAGTTTGAGTTGTTGCTGTTATTTTTGGTATTGATTTTTCTAGTCAGAATATGTCTAGAAGGATTGAAGTGATATTTTGGCTTATAGCTAAGCTTGAGTGGGGATTAGATCGATGGGTGGTAGTTGAGTAAAAGCCTAGTATATTAGAGAAGTAGTAAGTTTTTACTGGTATATTTAGTTTTATATTATTGGTTATGAGGCTGAGTTCTATAGCGATGAGAAGTCCTAGGGTAGTAATGCCTAGGGCTGTTAGTTTAAGGTATTGGGGTATGGTTACTTGGGGGTGTGTTATGGGGGGAGTGCAGTTGGAAATAAGAAATCCAGCGAAGATACTGCCCATTGCTAGGCGGTTGATTGGTTTTATCAGTAAAGGGTTATTTTCATTAATTAAGATAAGATTGTTAAATCGGGGGTGTTCTGTTAAGGTAAAGAAAATAATACGGATACTGTATATAGCTGTAAGAGAAGTGGCTACAAGGGTAATTATTAGGGCTCAGGCGTTAGTATAGGACGTGTTTGCGGTTTCGATGATAAGGTCTTTTGAGTAAAAGCCTGTTAGGAAAGGTATACCTATGAGTGCAAGGCTGCCGATGATGATTGAAGAGGAGGTGAAGGGTATGGTTTTGAATAAGCCTCCTATCTTTCGGATGTCTTGTTCGTTATTAAGGCTGTGAATGATTGATCCTGATGCTAAAAATAGTATTGCTTTAAAAAAAGCGTGAGTGCAGATGTGGAGGAAGGCTAGATGTGGTTGGTTGATGCCTACTGTTACTATTATAAGGCCTAGTTGGCTTGAGGTTGAAAAGGCAACAATCTTTTTTATGTCGTTTTGTGTTAGAGCACAGATTGCTGTAAATAGGGTTGTGATGGCTCCGACTGAGAGTATGAGTGTCTGTACGGATAAATTTTTTTCAAATAAGGGATGGAGGCGGATGATTAGGAAGATTCCTGCAACAACTATTGTGCTGGAGTGAAGTAGTGCTGAGACTGGAGTGGGTCCTTCTATAGCGGAGGGTAATCATGGATGAAGGCCAAATTGGGCTGATTTTCCTGTTGCAGCCAAGAGTAGGCCTATCAGGGGGAGGGAGTTTGGAGCGGGGTCAAGTATAAATATTTGTTGAAGTTCTCATGAATTAGAATATAAGAGGAATCATGTTATTGCCAGAATGAGGCCAATATCGCCGATACGGTTATACAAAATAGCTTGAAGGGCTGCTGTGTTAGCATCTGCTCGGCCGTATCATCAGCTAATTAAAAGGAAAGATATAATACCGATTCCTTCTCATCCAATAAAGAGTTGGAATAAATTGTTAGCGGTAACTAAGATTAGTATTGTGACGAGAAAAATGAGTAGGTACTTAAGAAATTTGTTGATGTTTGGGTCCGAGCTTATATATCATATCGAGAATTCTACGATTGATCAAGTAACGAATAGTGCTACGGGGGTGAAGATCATGGAGAAGAAGTCTAGTTTGAAGCTAATAGATAGTTTAATAGTTTGAATTGTAGTTCAGTGTCAGTTTGAAATTATGTGTTCTTGGCCTGTGAATACATATATTGTTGTAGATAGAATACTGATAATGAGGGCGTAGATGATGGCTAGTTTTACGTAGTGTGGGTATAGGAAGATTTTATAGGGCTTAATTAGGGTAATAATAATGGGAGTAAGTAGGGGGATTAGTGTTATCAGAATTATGGAGGAATGCATTAATACTTTTATTTGGAGTTGCACCAATGTTTTTGGCTCCTAAGACCAATGGATTACTACTATCCTCTAAAAGTTGAGAAAGCCAGGTTGTCAGGCATGGAGGCATGAGTTAGCAATTCTTGCATTCTTTCTCGGTAGATAAGAAGTTGCAGGCTTCTATTGTCAGATTCACAATCTAATGTTTTAGTTAAACTATAGCTACAGAGTATTAAACCTATGATTACTTTTGGATTTAAGGTAATAAGGAATATTGGTGTCACATGCATTAATATTAGCGTATTTTCTCGCGTGAATAGGGGCTTAATGTTGCTAGTGCTATATGTTAGTGGTCCTCGTTGTGTTGAGGTAAATATATGTAGTGAGTACAAGGCTGTAATTAGTATATTAAGTCCTGTGAATATGATAGTAAAGTTAGATCAAGAGAAAGAGGCTATGATTGTGAGTAGTTCTCCTACTAGGTTTATGGTTGGAGGTAGAGCCAAGTTCGCAAGGTTGGCTAGGAGTCATCAAAGGGCTAGAAGCGGGAATAGTGTTTGTAGGCCTCGGGTGAATATTATAGTTCGACTATGGATTCGTTCATAATTTGAGTTTGCTAGGCAGAATAGTAGGGATGAAGTGAGTCCATGGGCAATTATAAGGACTATAGCGCCGGTGAAGCTTCAGGGGGTTTGGATAAGGATTGCCAGAATAACAAGTGCTATATGACTTACAGAGGAGTAGGCAATTAATGATTTTAGATCTGCTTGTCGTAAACATATGGCGCTTGTTATAGCCATTCCTCATAGGGATAGAATTAGAAATGGGTAATTTATTTTTTCCGTAAGAGGATTAAGAATTGAGGTGATTCGTATTATGCCGTAACCGCCTAGTTTTAATAGTACTGCTGCTAGTACTATTGAGCCTGCGATAGGGGCCTCAACATGAGCTTTGGGTAATCATAGGTGGAGTCCATATAAGGGTATTTTAACTATAAAGGCTATTATGCAGCCCAGTCATGTAGCACTATTAGTCCATGAGAGTAATATTTCTTTGGTGGTAATTATTGTTGTTAGGATGTTTAGTGAGCCTAGATTATTTGAGTAGTAAAGGAGTGTAATAAGTAGGGGAAGAGATCCTGCTAATGTGTAGAATAAGAAGTATGAGCCCGCGTTTAGGCGTTCTGGTTGGTAACCTCAGCGGGTAATAATAATTAGAGTGGGGATTAGAGTAGTCTCAAATAGCACATAGAACAGGATAAGTTCTGTAGCTGTAAATGTTATGATTAGGGATGTTTGTAGGAAGATTAATATTGAGATGTATAATTTTTTTCGTGGAGGGGGGTTGTTGTATAGGTGCTGTTGGGTTGCAAGGACTATCAAGGGCAGGAGTCAGGCTGTTAGGACTAAGAGAGGGGATGCTAGTGAATCCAAGAAAAAAACTGATGACAGGTAGTGTAGGTTGTTGGGTAAATATAGAGGTAACAGGGTGAGAGCACTAATTAGTAGACTTCAAGTTATTATGTTAATTCATGCTATGTAATTTTTTGAGAGTCATATCATTGGTAGTAGTATTATTATGGGTAAAATAATTTTTAGCATTGTAGAAGATTTAAGTTTTGTACATAGTCTAAGCCATACAGATTGGAAATTAAAACTAATAAGGCAAGGCCTACTGCAGCTTCGCATGCGGCAAATACTAATAGGGCAATGGGTGTAATGAATATTAGTGTTGAGTGTAGGTTTAGAACTATAAGTGTTGTTATAATAAATAGTGATAGTATTATGCCTTCTAGGCATAGTAAGGATGATATTAGATGAGATCGATAGATTAGTAATCCTAGCAGAGATATGAAATATGCTAGTGCTGTGTTAATGTAGATGAAATGTATGTTGATAAATATGATGTACCATAATCTAATGAGTCGAAATCATTTGTTTTGATTAAACTATTTATCAATTCGATTCAATCTAATCCTTTCTGGGTTCATTCGTAGGCTAGTCCTGCTACTAGGATAATAATTAAAGTGAGTACTATGTTGATTGTAAGTATTAAGTTATTTGTTTGGGTTGCTCATGGAAGAGGTAGAAGTAGGGCAATTTCTAAATCAAATAAAAGGAATGTAATGGCAACTAAGAAAAATTTTATGGAAAAGGGTAGGTGAGCGGAGGTTGTGGGGTCAAATCCACATTCATATGGGTTGTATTTTTCTGTGTAAGTATTTAATTGCGGAAGTCAGAATGCGATAGTAGTTAGCAACATGGCTAGAAGGATATTAGTAATAAGGGTTAGTGCTAGATTGATTACTCCTTCTCAGATTTAACTGAGGCCTATTGATTGGAAGTCAATGGTACTGCTTATACTAAAAGAGTAAGATCCTCATCAGTAGATAGAAACGTATAAGAATAGTCATACTACATCTACAAAGTGTCAGTATCAAGCAGCAGCTTCAAAGCCGAAGTGGTGGTTGGATGTGAAGTGGTCTATTTGTAGACGGAAATAACATGTGATTAAAAATGTGGTTCCAATGATTACATGTAGGCCATGAAAGCCTGTTGCTATGAAGAATGTGGAGCCATAAATTCCATCGGAGATAGTAAAAGAGGCTTCAGAGTATTCTGATATTTGTAAATAGGTGAAGTAAGCTCCTAGGGCGATAGTTAGGGATAGTGCTTGGGCTGATTCCTCTTGATCGGATTCTATTAGGCTGTGATGTGCTCAAGTAATTGTTACTCCTGATGCGAGAAGAACGGCTGTGTTTAGAAGTGGGACTTCTATAGGGTTGAGGGGAAAGATACCTGTTGGAGGTCAATGTCCTCCAGTTTGTGGGGTTGGGGCTAAGCTGGAGTGGTAAAATGCTCAAAAAAAGCCGGCGAAAAAGAAGATTTCTGAAATAATGAATAGGACTATTCCATATCGAAGGCCTTTCTGAACTGGTGGAGTATGATGTCCCTGGTATGTGCCCTCTCGTACAATGTCACGTCATCATTGAAATATTGTTATTGCACTGGCTAGTAGTCCTGCATAAAGGAGAAGAGTGTGGTAGAAGTGGAATCATATAATTAGGCCAGATGTTAATAGGAAAGCGGATAGGGCTCCTGTAAGTGGTCAAGGGCTTGGGTTGACTATATGATAGGCGTGTGATTGGTGTGTCATTAGGTGTTGTTGTGTAAGTAGAGGCTTACTAGAAGTGTAAAGACATATGCTTGAATTAGGGCTACGCCTAGTTCTAAGGTAATCAGCAGAATAATAACAATAATAGTAACTAAGGATGAGGAGAGATAAATGGATAGCAGGGTTAGTGAAGTGCTTCCAAGTAAATGTATTAGTAGGTGGCCTGCTGTAATGTTAGCTGTTAATCGTACGGCCAATGCTACTGGTTGAATAAAGAGGCTAATTGTTTCAATAATAATTAAAATAGGAATAAGTGGGGTAGGAGTTCCTTGAGGTAAGAGATGGGCTAAAGATGATTTTGTTTTAAATCGAAGTCCGACAAGCACGGTGGCTGTTCATAGAGGAATTGCTATACCTAGATTTATTGATAGTTGGGTGGTTGGTGTAAATGCATAGGGTGTTAGTCCGAGTAAGTTATTTAGGGCAATAAAGGTAATTAGTGTTAGTAGCATAAGAGATCAAGTTCGTCCTTTTGTAGTATGAGTAATTATCATTTGTTTCAATGTGAGTTGAATCAATCATTGTTGGAGAGAATATAGTCGGTTGTTGATTAAGTTGTTAGAGGGTATTAGTAGTATGACGGGAAATAGAATTACTAGCGTAACTATTGGAATACCTAGGATGACGGGGATGTTGAAAGAGGCGAATAGATTTTGGTTCATTTTAGTTGTCAAGTTATTTTATGTTTGTGATTTTTTATACTATTTAATGGCGGGTTAATATGAAAGGTAAAGTTCAACATTTTTATTTGGATAAAATAAAATAGGGCTACAACTATTGACAAGATCACTATTGGTCATGATGAGATCTCTAGTTGAGGCATTCACTATAGAGAGGGGGTCTCTCGATCTTTAACTTAAAAGGTTAATGCTTAATAGCTTTACAGTGATACAATATATAAGTATGACGCTCATACTTCAAAGTCTTGGAAATAGATGAACTCTAGTACGATGGGTATGAAGCTATGGTTTGACCCGCAAATTTCTGAGCATTGCCCATAAAATAAACCTGGTCGCATAGAGGCCACTATGGCTTGATTTAAGCGTCCGGGAATTGCGTCTGCTTTAATGCCTAGTGATGGGACGGCTCATGAGTGTAATACGTCTTGTGACGAGATTAGCATACGAATATCTGCTTCTATTGGTAATGTTGTTCGGTTGTCTACTTCAAGGAGTCGAAATTCACCGGGCTCAAGGAAATATGTGGGTACAATATAAGAGTCGAAGGCTAAGTCTTCGTAGTCTGAGTACTCGTAGCTCCAGTATCATTGGTGTCCAATTGCTTTGAGAGTTAAATAAGGTTTGTTAAACTCATCTGTTATGTAAAGGATACGTAAGGATGGAAGAGCAATTATAACGAGAATAATGGCGGGTAAAATAGTTCAGATTATTTCAATTTCTTGGGCGTTCATAGTACTAGTATGAGTTAATTTTGTAGTAAGTATTAAGGAGATGGTGTAAAGAACTAGTGAGCTAATTAGGAAAATAATTATGAGAGCATGGTCGTGAAATGCAATCAGTTCTTCTATAATAGGAGATGCAGCGTTTTGTAAGCCTAACTGGGCTGGGTGTGCCATTAAGGTGCATAGAGTCAAGTCTATACTTTAACTATGACAAAGTTATGTAATTATTTTACTAACACCTTATTGAAAAAGTCATAGGGTCTATGGAATTGGCTTGAAACCAATTTTTGAAGGTTCAAATCCTTCCTTTTTCGCTTAGCGATTTTACGTATGTAGCTTCTTCAAATGTGTGGTAAGGAGGAGGGCAGCCATAAAGTCATTCTAGGTTAGTGTGTGGTTGTTCAACGGTTAAGACTTTACGTTTTGAAGAAAAGGCTTCTCAGATTATGAAAATTATTAGAATAACTGCTGCTAGTGAAATAAATGAGCCTACAGATGAAATAATATTTCATGTGGTATAGGCGTCGGGGTAGTCTGAGTAACGTCGTGGCATGCCCGATAGGCCGAGAAAATGTTGTGGGAAAAAGGTTATATTTACGCCTACAAATATAGTAGCAAAGTGAATTTTTGCATAAGTTTCGTCAAGGGTATAACCTGAGAATAGGGGAAATCAGTGAATAAAGCCCCCTATGATAGCAAATACTGCTCCTATAGACAGAACATAATGGAAATGGGCAACTACATAGTATGTGTCGTGTAAGATAATGTCTAATGATGAATTGGCTAGAACAATTCCTGTCAATCCGCCAACAGTAAAAAGAAAAATAAAACCTAGGGCTCATAGTATTGCGGGGGATCATTTAATGTTACCGCCGTGCAATGTAGCTAATCAGCTAAAGACTTTTACCCCAGTGGGAATAGCAATGATTATAGTAGCTGATGTAAAGTATGCGCGGGTGTCTACATCTATTCCTACTGTGAATATGTGGTGAGCTCATACGATAAATCCTAGGAAGCCAATGGACATTATAGCCCACACTATTCCTATATATCCGAATGGTTCTTTTTTGTTAGAATAATATGTCACAATGTGTGAGATTATTCCGAAGCCTGGTAGAATGAGAATATATACTTCAGGGTGTCCAAAAAATCAAAACAAGTGCTGATATAGGATAGGGTCTCCGCCACCAGCAGGGTCAAAAAAAGTGGTGTTAAGGTTTCGGTCAGTTAATAGCATAGTAATTCCAGCGGCTAAAACTGGAAGAGAGAGAAGAAGGAGGACAGCTGTAATAAGCACAGATCATACGAATAGAGGTGTTTGATATTGGGTTATAGCTGGGGGCTTTATATTAATAATTGTTGTAATGAAATTAATGGCCCCTAGAATAGAGGAAATGCCTGCTAAGTGAAGTGAAAAAATAGTTAAGTCTACAGAGGCTCCTGGATGAGATATGTTCCCTGCTAGTGGCGGATACACCGTTCAACCAGTTCCAGCACCTGCTTCTAGAGTCGATGATGCAAGTAGAAGAAGAAGTGATGGGGGAAGAAGTCAAAAGCTTATGTTATTTATTCGGGGAAATGCTATATCAGGAGCACCAATTATAAGAGGGACAAGTCAGTTTCCAAACCCTCCAATTATGATTGGTATTACTATGAAGAAAATTATAATAAATGCGTGAGAGGTGACAATAACGTTATAGACATGGTCGTCTTCTATTAGGCTTCCAGGCTGACCTAATTCCGCTCGGATCAGGAGGCTTAGGGCTGTTCCCACTGCTCCTGCTCAGGCACCGAATAATAAATATAGTGTGCCAATATCTTTGTGATTAGTTGAAAATAATCAGCGATTTATGAACATAGGTAGGAAATGGTAAAATGGCTGAGTGAGGCGTTAGACTGTAAATCTAAACACAGAGGAGTAGTCCTCTTTTTACCAGCCCCGAGGTGATGTACCACATTGAATTGCAAATTCAAAGAAGCAGCTTCAACTCTGCCGGGGCTTCTCCCGCCTTTTTTTCTGAACGGCGGGAGAAGTAGATTGAAGCCAGTTGATTAGGTTGTTTAGCTGTTAACTAAATTTTTGTGGGTTAGAGTCCCATCAATCTAGAAAGGGCTTAGCTTAATTAAAGTGGTTGATTTGCGTTCAGTTGATGCAAAATAGAGTTTTGCAGTCCTTAGGATAGTACAGAAATTAAGTATAATTACTTACTAAGAGCTTTGAAGGCTCTTGGTCTTGTTAACCTAAATTTCTAGCTTACTAGTATTAGTGGGGTCAGGGGAAGAAGGGATAGAGAGGATACTATAAGTGGGGGGAGGAGTGGTGATGATTTTATGTACTTTAGTTGTCAGTTAATTTTTGTACTGTTGGATGTAGGAAATATTGTTATTGAGATAGAATATGTGAGGCGTATATAAAAATATAGGTTTATTAGTGTCAATATAGCTATAATAAGGGGAATAATAAGGTTATTGTTTTTTGTTAGTTCTTGTATAATAGCTCATTTAGGGGAGAAGCCTGTTAGTGGAGGTAGACCTCCTAGGGATAGTATAATTAATGTGATTGTAGGCATTATTCACGTAAGCTTGTTTCAAGTATGTGATATTGATAGGGTTGTTACGTTTGAGTTTAGGTAAAAAATTATGAATGTGGAAATTGTTAGGAGCAGGTAGATGAGTAGGCTAAGAATGGTAATGTTTGGATTGTAGTACAGAATAGCTGTTATTCAGCCTATGTGGGTAATTGATGAATAGGCTAGGATTTTACGTAATTGTGTTTGGTTTAGTCCTCCTCAGCTACCAATTATAATAGATAGAATTGAGATTGTTAGAATAATATTTGTGTTAATTGATGGAGAGATTTGGATGACAATTGATATTGGAGCTAGTTTTTGTCATGTAAGGATAAGTATGGCTGGGATTAAGGGGATGCCTTGGACTACCTCAGGGAGTCAGAAGTGAAGGGGAGCCATGCCTAGTTTTATTGTAATAGCAACTAGTATTATTGTAGACAGAATTTGATTTAAGGATGGGTTAATTGTTCATTGTCCGTATAGTAGATTATTTAAGATAATAGCTATTAGTAGAATTATAGATGCGGTTGCTTGGATTAAAAAGTACTTAGTGGCTGCTTCCGTGGAGCGGGGATTTATGTTTTTGGCTAGTATTGGAATGATAGATAATATATTTAGTTCTAGGCCTATTCAGATGAGGAATCAATGTGAGCTTAGGACTGCGAGTATAGTTCCTATTAGGATTGTAAGGGAAATAATGAGGTGTGCTAGAGGATTGATGTTGTAGTACGGGAGGGGTTAAACCAACATTTTCGGGGTATGGGCCCGATAGCTTATTTAGCTGACCTTACTAGAGTATGGTGTAATGGGTAGCACAGAGAGTTTTGAGTTCTCAGGTATGGGTTCAAGTCCTATAATTCTAGAAATAAGAGGATTAGGGCCTCTATTATTTACTCTATCAAAGTAACTCTTTTGTCAGACATATTTCTTATGTTTGAGGCGGGATGCTAGCTGTTAGGGTTGGTATTGAGATATACCATATACATAGTGCTAGTGTGAGGGGTAAAAATTTTTTTCATAAGAGATGTATTAGTTGATCGTAACGTAGTCGAGGGTATGCTGTTCGAATTCATAAGAATAGGGCAGTTAGTATGAGGGTTTTAGTTATGAAGTGAATTGAATAAAGTTCTGGTATGGTTGGAGTGTGTGGTGTTGCTAGAAAAATAGTGGTGGTTAGAGCATTTATTATGATAATATTTATGTATTCTGCTATGAAAAAGAGGGCAAATGAACCTGCGGCGTATTCGATGTTAAAGCCTGATACTAGTTCTGATTCGCCTTCTGTTAGATCAAAGGGAGCTCGGTTGGTTTCAGCTAATGTAGAAATAAACCATATTATAGCTAGGGGTCATGATGGTAGAAGGAGTCAAGAGTGTTCTTGTGTTGTGATTAGTGAGTGGAGATTAAATGAGCCGCTTATAAGTAGTACTGATAGAAGAATAATAGCTAATGTTACTTCGTACGAGATTGTTTGGGCTACGGCTCGTAGGGCGCCAATTAGTGCGTAATTTGAGTTGGATGCTCATCCGGACCATAGAATTGAATAAACGGCTAGGCTTGATATTGCTAGTATAAATAGTAAGCCCAGGTTTAGGTTGACTAGGGGGTATGGCATGGGGAGGGGGGTTCATAGGAGGAGAGCAATGGAGAGAGCTAGGGCTGGGGCTATAACATATAGAGTAATGGTAGATGTGGTGGGTAGAAGGGATTCTTTTGTAAATAGTTTTATTGCGTCTGCAATTGGTTGAAGTAGTCCATAGGGGCCTACGATATTAGGACCTTTGCGAAGTTGTATGTAGCCTAAGATTTTTCGTTCTATGAGAGTTAGGAATGCTATAGCGATTAGGATGGGGATAATTAGTAGTAGAAGATTAATTATAGGCATAATTGTTAAGAAGAGGAGTTGAACCTCTGATTGTAAAGTTTTAAGTTTTATGCAATTGCCGGGCTCTGCCATCTTAACGAGCCCTGTTCTTGGGGAGTGCAAGTAAGTTATAGGTTAAGATAATACTCATCTAATTTGTAAGGGCACTTTGTGAAGTGGGCCCTATTGCTCTTGTCCTTTCGTACTGGGAGAAATGTTTAATAGATAGAAACCGACCTGGATTTCTCCGGTCTGAACTCAGATCACGTAAGACTTTAATCGTTGAACAAACGAACCCTTAATAGCGGCTGCACCATTAGGATGTCTTGATCCAACATCGAGGTCGTAAACCCTATTGTCGATATGGACTCTAAAATAGGATTGCGCTGTTATCCCTAGGGTAACTTGGTCCGTTGATCAAGTTATTGGGTCAAAAGTATGTATGTCTACTTAGACTAGTGAGGTCTTAGTATTTGTTTTTCGGAGGTTTTGCTATGCTCCGAGGTCACCCCAACCAAAATTTATAATACATATGTGGTAGTATTGTTGCCTGTAGGTTTGTAGGTTTAGGGTTGTATTATTAAATTGAAGCTCTTGTCGCTCCATAATGTATATCCGCCTCTTCACGGATAGGTCAATTTCACTGATTGGAAGTAAGAGACAGTTAAACCCTCGTGTGGCCATTCATACAAGTCCCTATTTAGAGAACAAGTGATTATGCTACCTTTGCACGGTCAGGGTACCGCGGCCGTTGAACGTATGTCACTGGGCAGGCAGTGCCTCTAATACTAGTAATGCTAGAGGTGATGTTTTTGGTAAACAGGCGGGGGTAAAGTTTGCCTAGTTCCTTTTACTTCTTTTAATCTTTCCTAATAGCATGCCTGTGTCGGGTTAACAGTTTGAGTAATAGGAAGTTAAATTATGGGATGTGATAATTGGGCTGTTAACTAACAGTAGTTGTTTCGGTCTGAGATAAGCTTATGCAGGGAGAATGATTTCGTGTTACTTATACTAACATTGTTGCTTCTATATGGTTATAGATTAATCCAATGTGTCTTAGGAGTTCAGTATGGTGGGTAGGATTAAGGATATTTAAGTGTTGAGCTTGAACGCTTTCTTAATTGATGGCTGCTTTTAGGCCTACTATGGTGAGTAATTATTTTACTCTCTACAGAAGGTTATTTCCTAGGGTCTAAGGAGCTGTCCCTCTTTAGACTAACAGTTAAATTTACGACAGGATTAAGAGGTTCTGTAAGTAAATTTAAAGTTGAACTAAAATTCTATCTTGGATAACCAGCTATCACCAGGCTCGATAGGTTTGTCGCCACTACCTAAAGATTTTCCCACTATTTTGCTACATAGACGGGTGTGCTCTTTTAGCTATCTGTAGGTAGCTCGCTTGGTTTCGGGGGGCGTTGTTTAAGTTCTCTATATAAAGTTATCTCTAGTTAATTCATTATGCAAAAGGTATAAGGGTTTATCTTTGCTTTTTTGTGCTTGTTGGGTTTGTCTTTCCCTTGCGGTACTATATCTATTGCGCCATAATAAAATTTCTATCGCCTATACTTTTGTTAAGAGTAAATGATTTGTTTGTTGTAATAAAATAGTTTAGTAGTATAAGATTTGGGCTAGGGTTAGCTCAAAGTGATCAATTATGGTGAGATCTTCTGGGTGTAAGCCAGATACTTTAATTTAAGCTACACTTTGATTCTTCCAAGCACACTTTCCAGTACGCTTACCATGTTACGACTTATCCCCTCTATACCAGTGTGCAAAGATTTATTGTTAAAGTATTTTATGTGGTGTTTGAGGAGGGTGACGGGCGGTGTGTGCGTGCTTAATGGCCTTGTTTCAATCAAGCTCTCTATTCTTGATTTACTGCTAAATCCACCTTAGGTCTTTAGATTTCACAAAGACTATCGTGTTGTTTTCTAGATTAGAAAATGTAGCCCATTTCTTCCACCTCATTGGCTGCACCTTGACCTAACGTTTTTATGATTGTACTTGTGCTTACTTTGTTATCGTTATAGAGTTTGCTGAAGATGGCGGTATACAGGCTGAGGGCAAGAGGTGGTAAGGTTTATCGGGGTTTATCGATTATAGAACAGGCTCCTCTAGAAGGATATAAAGCACCGCCAGGTCCTTTGAATTTCAAGCTGTTGCTTGTAGTGTTCCGGCGAATAGTTTTGTTGGTAGAACTATTGGGGTTTAGGGCTAAGCATAGTGGGGTATCTAATCCCAGTTTGTATCTTAGCTATAGTGTGTTCAGGGTGCTAAAGCCACTTTCGTAGAGTATTTTACCATAACTGGGGTTTTTTACAACTTAGTTACGAGTCCGCTTTATTAGAATTATAAATTTAAACACTCTTTACGCCGAGGTCTATTAGCTTGAGTTAATCGTATGGCCGCGGTGGCTGGCACGAAATTGACCAACTCTGTAGGTCAGTGTAACTTAGTTAAACTTTCGTTTATTGCTAAAAATTTGTCACTGCTGTCTCCCGTGGGGGTGTGGCTAAGCAAAGTGTTTTGAGCTGCGTGTGCGTGCTTGATACTCGCTCCTCATGTTATGTGGTTCTAGAGGGCATTCTCACAGGGCTGTGGATGCTTGCATGTGTAATTTCACTGAAAGCTAATGGAAAGGCTAGGACCAAACCTATGTGTTTATGGGGCAATAGTACCCATCTAGACATTTTCAGTGTCTTGCTTTAAATATTAAGCTACATTAAC